AGTTTTATAAAAAAAAGAATAAAAGAACTTTCAAAAGTCAATCCAATTCTATTATTTAGATTAAGAGAAGTAGAAGTATATAAATCAAGCGAAATTAAAGAAGAAAAAGATTCCATGCTAAATAATCAGATAATTCACGAATCGTTTAGTCAAATTGCATCTCCAAATTGGACAAATTCTCCGTTGACGGAAAAAAAAACGAAGGATATCACTTATAGAACAAGTACAATTCGAAATCAAATAGAAAGAATCTCAAAAGAGAAAAAAAAAGTAACTCTAAGAATAAATAATCTTAGTCCTAACAAAACAAGTTATAATGCTAAAAGATTCGAAAAATGGCAAATATTAAAAAGAAGAAATGCCCGATTAATCTGTAAATTACCCCCCCTTTTTAAACTTTTCATTGAAAAAATCTACACAGATATATTTTTATCTATCATTAATATTCCCAGAAAAAATACAGAACTTCTTCTTAAATTAACAAAAAAAATTATTGATAACTCGATTTACAATAATGAAAGAAAACAAGAAAGAATTAATAAAAAAAAGAAAACTCCAATTACGTTTATTTCGACTCTAAAAAAGCCATTTGGTAATATTAGTAATATTAAAGAAAATTCACGTATTTTTTATGACTTATCCTACGTGTCACAAGCATATGTATTTTACAAATTCTCACAAATCCAAATTAGTAACTCGGTAAGATCTGCTGTTCAATATCAAAGAACCCCCCATTTTCTTAAGCCTAAAATAAAGGATTGTTTTGAAAGACAAGGAATGGTTCATTCGAAATTAGCAAATAAAAAACTTCCGAGCTATGAAACGAATCAATGGAAAATCTGGTTAAAAGGGCATTATCAATACCATTTATCTCAGATCAGCTGGTCTAGATTAATACCAGAAAAATGGCGAAATAGAGTCCGCCAGCATTGTATAGCTAAAAAGAAAAATTTAAGCAAACAACATTCATATGAAAAAGACCAATTGGTTGGTTCCAAAAAAAAATCTGAAGTATATTTATTATATAACGAAAAAGAGAATTTTCGAAAATACTATAGATATAATCTTTTATCATATAAATTTATTAATTCTGAAAATAAAACAGAATGCTTTTTTTATAGATCTCTCTTTCAAGGAAATAAGAATCAAGGAATTTCTTATACTTATAACAAGCCTAAAAACGACCTTTTTGATATACTGAAGAACATCCCTATTCAAAATGATCTAGGACAGGTTGATATTCCATATATCGAAAAAACGGCTGATAGAAAATATTTTGATTGGAAAATTTTCAATTTTTCTCTTAGACAAAAAGTCGATATTGAGGCCTGGACCATAATTGATACTAATAGGAATCAAAATGTTCAAATTCGTACTAACAAGTCTCAAATAATTTCTAAAAAAGATATTTTTTATCTTATGATTCCAGAAACCAATTCACAAAACTCTCACAAAGGATTTTTTGATTGGATGGGAATGAATGAAAAAATGCTAAAGCGCCCCATACAAAATCTGGAATTTTGGCTCTTCCAAGAATGTGTGTTACTTTATAAGATATATAAAATGAAACCTTGGTTTATACCAAGCAAATTACTTCTTTTAAATTTAAATAGTAGTGAAAATAAAAAGATTAATGAAAAGGAAAAGGGAATTTTGTTGATAGGATCGAATAAAAAACATCGAAATCGAGAAGAAAAAGAACCCATAAGCCGAGGAGATCGCGGATCCGTTCTCTCACAACAAAAAGATATTGAAGAAAATTCTATAAGCTCAGACATGAAAAAGGGGAAAAATAAAAAACAATACAAAAGCAATATAGAAGGAGAACTCAATTTCTTCCTGAAACGTTATTTGCTTTTTCAATTGAGGTGGGACACAACTTTGAGTCAAAAAATAATCAATAATATCAAAGTATATTGTCTCCTGCTTAGACTTATAGATCCAAGAAAAATTACTATCTCCTCCATTCAAAAGAGAGAAATTAGTTTGGATATAATGCCGATTGAAAAGAATTCAACTCTTTCAGAATTGATGAAAAAGGGAGTATTGATTGTAGAACCACTTCGTCTGTCTGGAAAAAAAGATGGACAATTTATTATGTACCAAACCATAGGTATTTCGTTGCTTCATAAGAATAAGCATCAAATTAATCAAAAATATCAAGAGCAAAGATATGTTTCTAGGAAAAATTTGGATGAAACCATTTCACCACATCAAAGAATAACTGAAAATAGAAACAAAAACAATTTTGATTTACTTGTTCCGGAAAATATTTTATCATTTAAACGCCGTAGAAAAGTGAGAATTCTAATTTATTTCAATTCAAAGAATAGAATTTATATAGATAGAAATCCAGTATTTTGGAATGGAAAGAACGTAAAAAACAGCAGCCAAGTTTTACATGACAATAACCATCTTGATAGAGAGAAAAATCAATTAATGAAATTAAAACTCTTTCTTTGGCCTAATTATCGATTAGAAGATTTAGCTTGTATGAATCGTTATTGGTTTGATACCAATAATGGCAGTCGTTTCAATATGTTAAGAATACATCTGTATCCGCGATTAAAATTCTGCGAATAATACACTTTTTCTATATATCCTAGACCCTATATTAGATACACCCTATATCTATATATAGGGTGTATGAAAATAAACAAATATACAGATCACGATGGTATTTTCTTGTCTCACAGCTCCTTCTAGTATCCAATTTGAATAATATCTCAATTAAATTTCGAAATGAATCAACAGAAACTTATTAATTTTAGGTCTAATTTTTAGATGCGAAAATGCACCAATTTTTTTCTAGTCCTATCTAAATCCAATCTCAAATTCGATTGATTAGTTTGAATTCAGAAAATTAGGAGTTATTTGGATTAAATTATTGTATATACCACATACAAATTAATTACAAATTAATGGCATTATTATTACTGATCGGTAAAATCCATATCTGTACAAGGGGAAAGGGGTATTTTTTTATGGTCAAAAATGCAGTCATTTCGATTATTTATCAAAAAGAAAACGAAGAAAATAGAGGGTGTGTTGAATTTCAAGTATTCAGTTTCACCACTAAGATAAGGAAACTTACTTCACATCTGGAATTGCACAAAAAAGACTTTTCATCTCAGAGAGGTTTGCGAAAAATTTTGGGAAAACGTCAACAACTACTAACCTATTTGTCAAAAAGAAATAGAGAACGCTATAAAGAATTAATTGATGAGTTGGATATTCGAGAAATAAAAACTCGTTAATTTGAAGCATGATACCGTTTGATGAGCTTAGTCGTTTAAATTTTGATGAACTTCTTTTTACTTTCAGCAATGCATGGAAGACTGACTCGGAAAAAACTTATGATTACACCAACTACAAGAAACGACCTCATGATAGTCAATATGGGCCCTCACCACCCATCAATGCATGGTGTTCTTCGACTGATCGTTACTCTCGACGGTGAAGATGTTATTAACTGTGAACCTATATTGGGTTATTTACATAGAGGAATGGAGAAAATTGCGGAAAATCGAACAATTATACAATATTTACCTTATGTAACACGTTGGGATTATTTAGCTACTATGTTTACAGAAGCAATAACCGTAAATGGACCTGAACAGCTAGGCAATATTCAAGTACCTAAAAGGGCTAGCTATATTAGAACTATTATGCTGGAGTTGAGTCGTATCGCTTCCCATTTGTTATGGCTTGGCCCTTTTATGGCAGATATTGGGGCACAGACCCCCTTTTTCTATATTTTTCGAGAACGAGAGTTAATATACGACCTATTCGAGGCTGCTACCGGTATGCGCATGATGCATAATTATTTTCGTATCGGAGGAGTCGCTGCTGATCTACCTCATGGCTGGATAGATAAATGTTTGGATTTTTGCGATTATTTTTTAACCGGGGTTGCTGAATATCAAAAGCTTATTACGCGAAATCCTATTTTTTTAGAACGAGTTGAAGGCGTAGGTATTATTGGCGGAGAAGAAGCACTAAATTGGGGTTTATCAGGGCCAATGTTACGAGCTTCCGGAATACAATGGGATCTTCGTAAAGTTGATCGTTATGAGTGTTATGACGAATTTGATTGGGAGATTCAATGGCAAAAAGAAGGGGATTCATTAGCTCGTTATTTAGTACGAATCAGTGAAATGACAGAATCCATAAAAATTATCCAACAGGCCCTGGAAGGAATTCCAGGGGGGCCCTATGAGAATTTAGAAAGCCGGCGCTTTGATAGAATAAAAGACCCTGAATGGAATGATTTTGAATATCGATTTATTAGTAAAAAACCTTCTCCAACTTTTGAATTGTCCAAGCAAGAACTTTATGTAAGAGTCGAAGCACCAAAAGGAGAATTGGGAATTTTTCTGATCGGAGATCAGAGTGTTTTTCCTTGGAGATGGAAAATCCGACCGCCGGGGTTTATCAACTTGCAAATTCTTCCGCAGTTAGTTAAAAGAATGAAATTGGCTGATATTATGACGATACTAGGTAGTATAGATATCATTATGGGAGAAGTTGATCGTTGAAATGATAATTAAAATTAATATAACAGAAATAGAAGCTATCCATTCTTTTTCCAGATTGGAATCCTTAAAAGAGGTTTATGGGATCATATGGATGCTTGTCCCTATTTTCATTCTTGTATTAGGAATCACACTGGGTGTACTAGTAATTGTTTGGTTAGAAAGAGAAATATCTGCAGGGATACAGCAACGTATTGGGCCCGAATACGCAGGGCCTTTGGGAATTCTTCAAGCTTTAGCAGACGGTACAAAACTACTTTTCAAAGAAAATCTCCTTCCATCTAGAGGAGATACTCGTTTATTCAGTATTGGTCCATCCATAGCAGTCATATCCATCTTACTTAGTTATTCAATAATTCCTTTTAGCTATCGCTTTATTCTAGCTGATCTTAGTATTGGTGTTTTTTTATGGATCGCCGTTTCAAGTCTTGCTCCTGTTGGATTGCTTATGTCAGGATATGGATCAAATAATAAATATTCCTTTTTAGGTGGATTAAGGGCGGCTGCTCAATCAATTAGTTATGAAATACCATTAACTCTATGTGTATTATCAATATCTCTACGTGTGATTCGGTGAGACATAAAAATTCCCCATTTCTTTTCTTTCTAAGAAAAAAGTTAAATGATTTGAATATCTATTTTTTTTTATTCATAACTGGGTTAATGAATTAAACCAGATAGTTATATGAGTGAAGTAAAACGGCTTACAAATTTGCTGTTAAAAGAATTCAATCTCATTTCCTATGTACAAGAATTAAGTGAAAGTAAACATAAAAACATAAGTAATCAAGGCTTTTACCTTTACCCCAAGATCGGCTGATTAATCATCATGGCTTGAAGCGGGTTTAAACGATCAATTATATGGGTTTTTCTATACTATTACCATAGATGTATTACCCTAATGAGAGATTCAAAAAAAAAATGAGTGGATGGTTAGGAAGACCAAGATACACAAAGGATTAGTAATGGAGATTCTGTAAATTAGAAATTATCCAATAGGATATTTCTTTATAGAAAAGTAATTCGAATTGGGGCTTTAAGTTGGTAGAAATGATTAAGAAGTACTCCCCATGATTTCAACCCAGAGTATGTTCCTGTCCACCGATTAAGTAAATAACTATCAAAACGAAGAAATCTTTTACTTTTGATAATGCCGATAATGCCTCTTTTTTACGCGAAAGGAGAATAGGAACGAAAAATTTTCTTGTTATGTAATGTTTAAATTTTTTTTCGTAATCGAAAATGAAAAAATGATAGGTTGAAATATCTATATGATATTCCTCTAAAAAGTATTTTTTTCATTCAAAGATAAAGTTTTTAATCAACAAAGAAAAATGAAAATTCTTAAAATATGAGATCAATTCAGAAGCACTTTTTTATAAATCTAGCAGACAGAATTTCATTGGTCTAATTCTAGGCCTTAGGATAAGAGTTTGATTCTCTATCGATCCTACAAACACATCAATAACCACATCAAAATAAATAATGTTGAAAGGTTCTTAGATTGATTTGTGACCTATGAGGAGCCGTATGAGGTGAAAATCTCATGTACGGTTCTGTAATAGCGATGGGAACAGTGATGTTATTGTCGACTATGATTATCTAACAGTTTAAGTACAGTTGATATAGTTGAAACACAATCAAAATATGGTTTTTGGGGATGGAATTTGTGGCGTCAACCTATAGGGTTTATCATTTTTCTAATTTCTTCTCTAGCCGAGTGTGAGAGATTACCTTTTGATTTACCAGAAGCAGAAGAAGAATTAGTAGCTGGCTATCAAACCGAATATTCAGGTATAAAATTTGGCTTATTTTATGTTGCTTCGTATCTAAATCTACTAGTTTCTTCATTATTTGTAACAGTTCTTTACTTGGGGGGTTGGAATCTTTCTATTCCAAACCTTTTTTATCCTGAGTTATTTGACATAACTAAAAGAGGGAAAGTTTTTGGAACAATAATTGGTATCTTTATTACACTGGCTAAAACTTATTTGTTCTTGTTCATTTCTATTGCAACAAGATGGACTTTACCAAGACTAAGAATGGACCAACTATTAAATCTTGGGTGGAAATTTCTTTTACCTATTTCTTTAGGTAATCTATTATTAACAACTTCCTTCCAACTCCTTTCACTGTAAAGGAATAGAATATTCTATTCTTCATAACTTGTCTCAAACAAGAGAAAGAAACGAGTAAAATTATTTATAGATATTCAGATATGTTCCCTATGCTAACTCGGTTCTTGAACTCTGGTCAACAAACAATACGAGCTGCCAGATACATTGGTCAGGGTTTCATGATTACCTTGTCACACGCGAATCGTTTACCTGTAACTATTCAATATCCCTACGAAAAATTGATTACATCAGAACGTTTCCGAGGCCGAATCCACTTTGAATTTGATAAATGTATTGCTTGTGAAGTATGTGTTCGTGTATGCCCTATAGATCTACCCGTTGTAGATTGGAAGTTACAAACTGATATTCGAAAGAAACGATTACTTAATTACAGTATTGATTTTGGAATTTGTATATTTTGTGGTAATTGTGTTGAATATTGTCCAACAAATTGTTTATCAATGTCCGAAGAATATGAGCTTTCTACTTATAATCGTCATGAATTGAATTATAATCAAATTGCTTTAGGTCGGTTACCAGTATCAATAATTGAAGATTACACAATTCGAACAATTTCTTCGAATTTACCTTAACTAAACAATGTATAAAACTCTCGATTCACAAAACATTTACAAATAAAAAAATCGCTTTTGGAATTAAAGAAATGAGGTTTTTGTTTAGTCAATACAAAAGAGCAGTTGGTTGCTGAGAGTTGTGGCTTGATTTTCATTTAAAATGAATTTCTATTCGACTAATGTAATAATTTAATAATAAAAAGATAAAGTTTTAACCTTTGCTTTCGATAATAAATAAAAGTAGTCCCGTATTTACATCAATCCAAATCATCCCCGTTGATTCAAATTGAATTCAATTAAGAATTCTCTTAAAAATAGGATAACTTATTTTTCCCTGGTCAGGTCAACAAAGACATGAAATATTTCGATTTTTTTGCTAAAATCAAATGGATTTACCTGGACCAATACATGATTTTCTTTTAGTCTTTCTAGGACCGGGTCTTATATTAGGAAGTCTGGCAGTAGTATTACTTCCGAACCCAATTTATTCGGCCTTTTCGTTGGGATTGGTTCTTTTTTGTATTTCCTTATTCTATATTCTATCAAACTCTTATTTTGTAGCTGCTGCGCAGCTCCTTATTTATGTAGGAGCTATAAATGTTTTAATCATTTTTGCTGTGATGTTTATGAATGGTTCAGAATATTACGAAGATTTTCACCTTTGGACCGTTGGGGATGGAGTTACTTCAATGGTTTGTACAAGTCTTTTTATTTCATTAATTACTACTATTCCAGATACGGCCTGGTATGGGATCATTTGGACTACAAAATCAAATCAGATTTTAGAACAAGATTTGATAAGTAATAGTCAACAAATAGGAATTCATTTAGTAACGGAATTTTTTCTTCCATTTGAACTCATTTCAATAATCCTTTTAGTCGCTTTAATAGGTGCTATTTCTATAGCTCGTCAATAAGAAATCCTTAAAACGAGTAATTCAAATAGAATTAACACAAACATAAAAGGTATAATTCGTTAATTTGAATTACTGTTTAAAAACTAGAATAGAAAAATAGAAAGGCTTTGGTTTTATATGGATCTATTACCAATCTATTTCCTTGTTTCATATTTGTTAGAATCGAATCTATTGAATTTTTGTTCAGATTAAAACGAATTCAAATTGATAAGGAGTTGATTAATGCTGCTCGAACATATACTTGTTTTGAGTGCCTATTTATTTTCTGTTGGTATCTATGGATTGATCACAAGTCGAAATATGGTTAGAGCACTTATGTGTCTTGAACTTATATTAAATTCAGTTAATATCAATTTTGTAACATTTTCTGATATTTTCGACAATCGTCAATTAAGAGGAGACATTTTTTCAATTTTTGTTATAACTATTGCAGCCGCTGAAGCAGCTATTGGACCGGCTATTGTTTCATCAATTTATCGTAACAGAAAATCAACTCGTATAAACCAAGCAAACTTGTTGAATAAATAGTATTCATTGTACCCGTGGAAATTTGAATATTTAGAAATAAATTCAAATTAATAGATTTAATATGGGTAAGGTATGATCGTGGTTGCAAAAACATAAGAAATCAAAGTATTTTGGTTCTTTTTCATAAATCAATTCGGAAGTCAATTTCTTATGATCACTCATTGATTCGTCTGGTATCTAACTATAGGATTCAGTTATAAGTTAGTTTACTAGATCGAAAATTCATGACGTTCAAAATGTATAGATCCAATGTCACATTCAGTAAAGATTTATGATACATGTATAGGATGTACCCAATGTGTCCGGGCGTGCCCCACCGATGTATTAGAAATGATACCTTGGGATGGATGTAAAGCTAAACAAATCGCTTCTGCCCCAAGGACCGAAGACTGCGTTGGTTGTAAGAGGTGTGAATCCGCCTGTCCAACGGATTTTTTGAGTGTTCGGGTTTATTTATGGCATGAAACAACTCGCAGTATGGGTCTAGCTTATTGATACATTCCATAAAACTAAAACTCTACTTGAATTCATTTTCTTTTTTTTTACCGACAAAATCCGTGCTCGAAATCAAATTAAATTGAGCACGGGTTTTTCTGGCCCAAGCGTATCTTGTCTTTACCACGAACCATTTTCCTTGTTTAACAATAATTGCAGTTTTACCAATATTTGCGGGTTGCTTCATTTTTTTTCTTCCACATAGGGGAAATAAAGTAATCCGTTGGTATACTATATGTATATGTATTTTAGAGCTTCTTCTAACAACTTATGCATTCTGCTATCATTTTCAATCAGACGACCCATTAATCCAACTAATGGAGGATTATAAATGGATCCATTTTTTGGATTTTCATTGGAGATTAGGAATAGATGGACTCTCTATAGGACCCATTTTACTGACGGGATTCATCACTACTTTAGCTACTTTAGCGGCTTGGCCGGTTACTCAAGATTCTCGATTATTTCATTTCCTGATGTTAGCAATGTACAGCGGACAAATAGGATTATTTTCTTCTCGAGATCTTTTACTTTTTTTTCTCATGTGGGAGTTAGAATTAATTCCCGTTTATCTACTTGTATCCATGTGGGGAGGAAAAAAACGTCTGTATTCGGCTACAAAATTTATTTTGTACACGGCAGGGGGTTCTATTTTTCTTTTAATAGGAGTTCTGGGTATCGGTTTATATAGTTCTACTGAACCAACATTAAATTTTGAAATATTGGCTAATCAGTCCTATCCTGTGGCTTTGGAAATATTATTTTATATTGGATTTTTTCTTGCTTTTGCTGTCAAATTACCAATTATACCCCTACATACATGGTTACCAGATACCCATGGAGAAGCGCATTATAGTACTTGTATGCTTCTTGCTGGAATCTTATTAAAAATGGGAGCGTATGGATTAGTTCGGATCAATATGGAATTATTTCCTCACGCTCATTCTCTATTTTCTCCTTGGTTGATAATAGTGGGCGCAATGCAAATAATCTATGCAGCTTCAACATCTCTTGGTCAACGGAATTTAAAAAAAAGAATAGCCTATTCCTCTGTATCTCATATGGGTTTCATAATTATAGGAATTGGTTCTATCACGGATATGGGACTTAACGGGGCACTTTTACAAATAATATCTCATGGATTTATCGGTGCTGCACTTTTTTTCTTGGCCGGAACAACTTATGATAGAATACGTCTTCTTTATCTTGATGAAATGGGTGGAATAGCTATCCCAATGCCAAAAATGTTCACGATGTTCAGTAGCTTTTCGATGGCCTCTCTCGCATTACCAGGTATGAGTGGTTTTGTTGCCGAATTAATAGTATTTTTCGGGCTAATTACTAGTCCAAAATTTCTTTTAATCACAAAAATCCTAATTACTTTTGTAATGGCAATTGGAATGATATTAACCCCTATTTATTTATTATCTATGTTACGCCAGATGTTCTATGGATACAAGATATTTAACGGCCAAAACTCTTATTTTTTTGATTCTGGGCCGCGAGAGCTATTTCTTTCGATCTCTATTTTTTTACCCGTACTTGGTATTGGTATGTATCCCGATTTTGTTCTTTCACTATCAGTTGAAAAGGTTGAAGTTATCCTATCTAATTCTTTTTATAGATAGTTTTTTTATGAATATTCATAAAAAAATGAAAAAAAATCTTATCATTTACAAAAGGGTTCGTTGCACAATGACAAAAGGAAGGTTTTTCCTCTCTTGTGTTAAGTAAAAAAAAATGAATTTGAACTATCGAAAACCCCGCGACTTTGATTCGTGGGGCTTTCGATATCGATAGTTCACACAAAGTTTTTATCTAATATGCGTTGTATGCTTTTCTATTCCTATTGGTAAGTGGTAAAAAGACCTTTTTGAATTTAATTAGAGGTTCATGTAAATGAACCATAACTATGTAATCCTATTCCTAATAGATTTACTCCAAAATAGCATATCCAAATTACAAGAAATCCAATAAATGCTACAATTGCTGAATTTGTACCCTTCAATTTTGTATTTGTTTGAGTATGTAAATAAATTGCAAATATGATCCAAGTAATAAAGGCCCAAGTTTCTTTTGGGTCCCAACTCCAATAGGATCCCCATGCTTCGTTAGCCCATACTGCTCCAGAAAGAATTCCTATCGTTAAAAAGAGAAATCCTAGACTAATAACTCGATAACTCCAAAAATCCAATTGTTGAATCAATTGCGACTTATAATAATTGCTTGGAGAAAAAAAAGAAGTTTTTTGTAAAACATTTTTTCCTTCATTCATATATTCAACTTTACCAAGGAAAAATGACTCATTTAAATTTAATAAACAATTACTCGTAGAAAAAAAATTTTTCTTTTTTCTAACTGAAATGACTAGAAGCGATACTGATAATAATGATCCACATAAAAGGGCCACGTATCCTAATATCATCATACTTACGTGCATTATTAACCACTCGGATTGAAGAGCGGGTACTAATATAGTGGATTCGTGTATTTCAGTTAAAAGACCCGAGGTAGCAAAACCCTGGGAAAAAATAGCACTTGGACCTATTATTGTGCTTAGAAATTTTTTATTTTTTTTGAAATACGGAACTATATAAATAAGGGAAAAACTCCATGAAAGAAAGATTAACGATTCATATAAATCACTTAGTGGAAAATGTTTTGAATAAATCCAACGAGAAATTAATAATCCTGTTATACACAAAAAGGTGATTATCATGCCCCTTTCGGATGAATCATATAATCTTATGATTTCATCGACAAAAAAGGTTATCAAATGAATTGTAATTAGAATTGAAACAGTCGAAAAAGAAATATGAGTTAATATATGCTCTAAAGTTGAAAATATCATAAAAAAGTTCCTTAATTATAAAATTGAAATCAGCAATTGCATTTATTATTCATTTCATTATAGGATCTTTTTTATTTTTTTAGGAGATGGCATGCCGCCACTCGGACTCGAACCGAGATGCTCTAGCACTGCTTCCTAAGAGCAGCGTGTCTACCGATTTCACCATAGCGGCTTGTCTTGACCTCATAATAGCCTATGAATAGACAATCGTCTAGATTTAAGAATTCAATTGGGTGTAATATTTTTTAGGAAAGATTCAAATTGATGAATAAAAATTTGTTCAAATATGTACTTGAAGGTTCTTTAGTTTAGGGTTTTAGTTTTATTGTGTATTTTAGACTCTTCTTGATTTGCACTCTTGTAAAACCAGAAAGTCCTGCTATGAATTAAGGGATAAAACCTCCCCGCACAAATAAACATTTTTAAAATTAACCATTTTTGATTTTCATTTAGAAAAGTACAATCAAAAAATCCCTTTTATCAATGAAGAAAAAAGAACTGAATTTTAGATTATTCAAAATTCACACATATTTATTTAGAATACCTTCACTAAGTGTTTTTGCGTGAATTGATGACGAGAGATATATGGACTTTATATAAGAATTTAGAGAAAATCCAAAAGTAAGAAAGTTGTATTAAAAAGAAAACTGAGTATCTTGTGTTTTTTGACAAAAAAACACACTTTGTTTGAATTCAGTCAAAGTAAACAGAAGATTTCCATCTCCTATTGATTAATTCAACAGGAAATGGAATTTGGGAATTTGATTTTTGAAGCGGAAGGATTCAATTTTTGAGTCAGGTCGATTTAGATTTTTCTAAGGTGTTCTGCTTTATTTCTTAATAACTTATTTTTTTATTTTATTTGTTTGTCGCACAAAAAAACTTTTTGAAGTCCCGGTAGAAAGAGATTTCCCTAAAGAAAACGCCTTTAACGCCGCCCAATAGCCTTTCCTTTTCCAAAAATTTTTACGAATACGCTTTTTTGATGCAGAAGTACGTTTTTTCGGAACTGCCATTTAAATAAAAATTAAGAGATTACTCATTGGTATAGCTGGATGTGAAAGACATCTATTGTTCAAAAAAATCTGCGCTTTTCTAGATAATTTTTTTTCTAAAAAAAAAAAGAAAAAATTAAATATTTAGAATATTGTTAGTAACTTGTCAAAATTTGACTTGAATTTCCAAACGGGAAGGAGACTAATAATTAGTCTTTGTCTTTCGTATGATTTGACCTATTGTAACTTCTTGATTTGAATATTTTAAAAATTTAGAAGAAATTTAGAAAAAAATAAATAAAAATTCTATTTTTTATATTTAAGTTAGGTTAAGTTAGTGCATATTTTCATTTTTTATTGACTCCTTTTAAAATTAAAAGAAGTAAGGTCCGATAAATCGGAAAGAATTAATTATGAATTTCAAATTTTTTTATGCAACAGACATATCAATATGGGTGGATTTTACCTTTCGTTCCACTTCCAGTTCCCATGTTAATAGGAGTGGGACTTCTTCTTTTTCCGACAGCAACAAAAAATCTTCGTCGTGTGTGGGCTTTTTCAAGTATTTTATTGTTAAGTATAGTCATGATTTTTTCAACTAATCTGTCTATTCAACAAATAAATAGCAGTTTTATCCACCAATATATATGGTCTTGGACACTCGATAATGATTTTTCTTTAGAATTCGGCTGCTTAATCGATCCACTTACTTCTATTATGTTAATGTTAATTACTACTGTTGGAATCATGGTTCTTGTTTATAGTGATAATTATATGGCTCACGATCAAGGATACTTGAGGTTTTTTGCTTATATGAGTTTTTTCAGTACTTCCATGTTGGGATTAGTTACTAGTTCAAATTTGATACAAATTTATTTTTTTTGGGAATTGGTTGGAATGTGTTCCTATCTATTAATAGGGTTTTGGTTTACGCGACCTCCTGCGGCAAATGCTTGTCAAAAAGCATTTGTAACTAATCGTGTAGGGGATTTTGGTTTATTATTAGGAATTTTAGGTTTTTATTGGATAACAGGTAGTTTTGAATTTCGGGATTTATTCCAAATACTCAATAACTTGATTTCTAATAATGAAGTCAATTTTTCCTTTGTTACTTTGTGTGCTGCTTTATTATTTGCCGGTGCGGTTGCTAAATCTGCACAATTTCCCCTTCATGTGTGGTTACCCGATGCTATGGAGGGACCCACCCCTATTTCGGCTCTTATACACGCTGCTACTATGGTAGCAGCGGGGATTTTTCTTGTAGCTCGCCTTCTCCCTCTTTTCATGGTTCTACCCAATATAATGAATTTAATCTCGTTGATAGGCATAATCACAGTATTATTAGGAGCTACTTTAGCTATTGCTCAAAAAGACATTAAAAGGGGTTTAGCTTATTCGACAATGTCTCAATTGGGTTATATGATGTTAGCTCTAGGAATGGGGTCTTATCGAAGTGCTTTATTTCATTTGATTACTCATGCTTATTCAAAAGCATTATTATTTTTAGGGTCTGGGTCCGTTATTCATTCCATGGAAACTGTTGTTGGCTATTCTCCGGATAAAAGCCAGAATATGGTTCTTATGGGTGGTTTAACAAAACATGTACCGATTACCAAAACTTCTTTTTTATTAGGTACTCTTTCTCTTTGTGGTATTCCGCCTCTTGCTTGTTTTTGGTCAAAAGATGAAATTCTTAATGAGAGTTGGTTGTATTCGCCAATTTTCGCAATAATAGCTTGGACCACCGCAGGATTAACCGCATTTTATATGTTTCGCATCTATTTACTTACTTTTGAAGGTCATTTAAACGTTCGTTTTCAAAATTACAGCGGCAATCAAAATGCTTCTTTCTATTCCATATCTCTATGGGGTAAGGGGTGTTCAAAAAGAATTAACAAGAATTTTAGTTTATTAAGAATGAATAATAAGGAAAGTTCTTCTTTTTTTTCGAAAAAAACATACCGAAGTCATGAGAATGTAAAAAAAA